TTGGCTAGCTGAATCGCCCTTATATATATCAACCAGGTCAACTGACGCCAGCATCACCACTACGGAAACGCAATTTCCTTAGTCCTTTTTGAAAATTATGATCAAAATAAAAGGATCAATGAGATTTACACCTTCTTTCTAGAAGAGCTAAAGGATTACTTGCATAATTATTTGCCTGACAATCTATCAACAATAGTTTGTTCTCGTCTCACTCGAAATTTAATCAAAGCACTCTTCATGCCAATGATATATGGTAAGACTAGAATCAGCATGTCAAATGATATTAATAATCATTTTTATAAATTATTAGGTAAAAAGGAATGCACATCATTAGCCATTAGAATCAATAAATTCTTTGAGGGTATAATCAATCTAATGAATTTGATCCGCAATGTAGGTTGGTTTTCTGCAGCCTTGAAGAAACCCGTCTTCTATAGTATTCCTCTATTAACATCTGTACAGGACTATATGAAAACTAAACCAATAAATATATGGATATACGATCGTATCCACAAGAAAAGGCGTAAAGTTACTCTACGAATTGCCACGGAAGATCGGGATCGAAGGAAGACTCTTATGGCCACCTTTGCAAACTTCATTCATCAGAAAGATGCATATATTGCCATGTACATGATAATAGAAATGATATCAAGGGGTATACCCGTCTACACTGTTCACGACAATTTAATTACTACAGCTCCTTACGCTATGAAAGCTTCAAATTTCTATATTTCAACTATTTCTGGTGGGCGTGACTCATTATTATTCATAAACTTTTTTATTACTCGTAATCTGCTGGAAGGAAGGACTTCGACATATTCCTTAGATAGACCGATTCCACTTGATTATCTTGAAAGGATCTTATAATATATAATACCAAAGAATATAAAAAAGAATAAGAAGATCATTTTTGAAAAAAGAGAAATCTAACTTTGTAAATAAAATGATTACAAAGGTTACAAAAGAACTATTTGATGTATTATGGGGCAGCTTACTGAATTCAATCAAGAATGAATATTACCTGGATCCCTATTCAGGATTGAGAATAGCTAGAATTTCTTTCAATATGCCATTATTAAGATGTAGCGACTGTGATCTGATAGTATTAGCTGTTATGCGACTAGTAATCAAGTACGCTTACACAACTGAGTCTGATTATGGGAAGTTTACTATTAGTTATGCTATGAAGATACCAACCGGAGAAGTACCCTTTACAATCAGTGATGCTATCACTTTTAGAGTGGATGGGAAAGATTTGCCAGTCTATGCTATGATTGATCAACTTGTCAGGAAGAAAGCAGAAGATTACGATGATGCTGAGTTAACTAGCATTTTTATTCGAATCTATCTTTCTGAAATGAAGTTGAGTGCGACGCAATTTATCTCCGATGACGAGATTGCTAGCATGCTCTGGGAATGCATCAACAGCAAGGTGGGGGTGGAACCTAGAGAAGCGAGAACGATCGGGCCTCGTAAGCATCGTTATCCAAAGCATCTCACAGCACTCAAACCTAAAAAAGGAAAAGGCAGACATTCATTGTAGCTGATACTGAGACAGTTATCCTAAATAATGTTCATGTGCCTTACGCTGCGGGTTTCTTAGTGGTTAGACCAGGTGATGATCTGTCTTCAGAGGTGGGCTATGGCATTGAAACATATTTCAGTGAAGATTACCCGGATATTGTCTTCGAAACCTTTGAAGAAAGGAGCAATAAGATGTTGTTCGACTTTCTAGAACGTTTAGCTGTTGTTGTTAGACAAAATCCTTCGATTAAAACGGTCTATTTCCACAACTTATCACGATTCGATGGCATTCTCTTACTGAAACATTTAGCTACTCATGGTGCGAAGTACACGATCAAACCTCTTATGAGGAACCATATGCTATACGAGTTAGCTGTCTATCTTGGTAAGAAGCAACTATTCTGTCTAAGAGATTCCCTCACACTGCTCACGGGTAGTCTTAATAACTTAGCAAGAAATCTCTGTCCTCAATTAGGTTCTAAAGGAACCATCCCACATGACGAAGTGCAAGTGTCGAATCTGAAGAATCTTAGTACACAATTGTTGGAGTATATGAAACAGGATATTCGTCTCTTAGGTGGTGTTATGCTAAAGGCTCAAGAGATTTATTGGACTCAGTACAAAGTGGATATTGTAACTAAATTGACCTTGTCTTCGCTAGCTCTCACTAGATTTCGTACGAACTATTACGATCCGCCTATCCATATCCCAAATAGGAACGAAGACACTTTCATTCGTCGTGGTTACTATGGTGGCCATGCTGATGCTTATAAACCTTACGGTAAGAATCTATACTATTACGACGTGAACTCCTTATATCCCTATATCATGAAGTCCTATCCTATGCCTGGGGGTAAGCCTGTCTGGCATGGCAATTTAGAAGGTCAGGATTTAGACAACTTGTTTGGCTTTATTGAGGCCTATGTTGTATGTCCTCGTAATATTACTCGACCCTTCCTACCCTATCGGGATGATAAGAATCAAACTCTACTCTTCCCAACCGGAAATTTCGTGGGTGTGTATTATAGCGAAGAATTCAAGTATGCGCGAGACATAGGCTACCAGATCATTCCTCTCTCAGGCTACTTGTTTGAGAAGAAGCCTAGTCCTTTCGAGGGCTTTGTGTCATCCCTCTTCGAAAAAAGACAAGAAGCGGTAATAACGCGATGTCCTATGTTTACAAGATACTCATGAACTCGCTATACGGTAGATTTGGTATTAACCCAAAGAGCACGATCACTGAGGTCTGCGATCTTGATCGATATAACTATTTGGTTAAGAAAACGGATTTCATCTTTGGGGACAAGCTTAACGATAATTACTATATCGTCTCTTACTTGAGCAATACCAAACTGGTCCCCGACTCTGAGTGGAGTCCTCCAAGGATATCAGCCGTTCAATTGGCAGCAGCGATCACAGCTTGTGCTCGGATTCATATGTATCCATACATTTCAAGAGATGACAGTTACTACACGGATACGGACTCAGTCGTTCTTAGCCTGAAGAAGAGGTCTCTTCAACTGTATTAGGTAAGTTTAAGTTAGAATACATTGTAAAGAAAGGAATCTTCTTAGCACCAAAGAGTTATTCTATTTTGACTCAAGAAGGCGAAAAAATCATTAAGCACAAGGGTCTTGCAAAATCATTGGTCAATGATGAATGGTTTGAGTCACAATACGCTGATATATCTAGAACAATACAGACCACTGTGGAATCTAACTTCAAAATGGATTGGGAAAGACTGAACATTACCAAAAAGGAAACACTAGTGAACCTTGGAATCAGAATTGGTAACAAGAGGGAATCTGTGTATGATAATGATATTTGGGTGGACACAGCGCCATTGGATGTTACATACTTCGCTGGTCAAGAAAATAGGATACGAACATATGAAGTGAAACGTCTTCAGGAACTAAATGAAAAAATATAGGCTCAGAAAGACAGAATAATTTATGATTTAGAGTCTCAAATAGCTATTATGACTTCTGAAAGAGAAATAGAAAATAATCAGTCAAAACAAAATAGTATAAATAAGACTTCTAAAGAGAAAGTCAAAGTCTGATGGAACTATTGATCGCTACAAGGCTCGCGTGGTAGCCAAAGGCTACAACCAGCAAGAGGGTATATACTATGATGAGACATTCGGTCCAGTTATCAAGATGGCCACGGAAGATATAAAACACGTTGCCCTGAGGTCTCCTATTGGTATATACTCTTACAAGGTGATGCCTTTTGGTCTAAAGAATGCCGGTGCAACTTACCAGCGAGCAATGACCAACATTTTCAAAGAACTTCTTCATCACGAGGTTGAGTGCTATGTAGATGACCTCGTTCTACAACTTGAGTAAGGCTGACCCAGCCATAGCTGACTCCGGCGGTGTTCAATTCGTTGGGCAAAGAGGTCATCTCCTAGGTCAAGGGTCTCTGTCTCAGCTAGCTGCCGTAATAGGGCCTCGTCATCCGCGGAAAAGAAAACTCTTGCGTAGCCTTCATACCCCTTCCACCAGAAGTCACCTATAACATCGTCCAGGCGCCTACAATGTTCGAAAGATCAGGCAGTTCCAACCTCATCAGAAAGTACGGGATAAATGATGCCCCTCTCCAGTACATAGACGCTAAAGCCCTTGCTGAAACTCTTTCTATATAACTACCATGGATTTCCACCACTTCCCGAAAGAAGCATTCTGCCTGCTCTGGTATCTTGCCAGGTGCTACAAGATTGGAATCATGCATGCTTTATAGGCCCTGGGTTTTTTCCTATTTAGGACATTGGGAGATCCTACCTTCAAAAATGGTTGACCCTGTTTATGCCCGCAGAACAATGGAAGCACGTCCTAGGATATATGTCGGAGTACCCTTACCTCCTTTGCCTTTTCAGCCTTCAAAATAGGGTTGAAGTCCAAGGAGGAGAGACTCGTGTAAGCGTCAATCCCTGGTTTCGTAGGCTCCATAGCTACAAAGAAAATCCTATACTCTAGTAGAACCAACCCGCTAACGCCCCTCCGTTTGGGCTCTCATTAAGAGGACATTGTGTCTGTACAACACAATTTGGCCTGACGAAGTTCCGCCGCCCTTATTCAATGCTATCAATTACCATTATGATGGGCGAATCAAACTGACGGAGCGCTGTCTGCCAGGGCTAACGCGTGTTCAGTACTTATGCCATCAGCAAGCTTTGCATTACCTAGGGGATCATGCAAACGAGGAAATAACGGAAGAGCTAGATCAGGAGTCTCTTATCTCTCTGAGTACGACAGAGAGGGGAGGCTTAGTACTCTGAGATGTGTTGAATGTATTTTACATCACATTGCATCCAAAAGTTCCAATTTTACACCTTGTTCCTCAAGGATGAGATTTAGGAAACTAGGAAATTGCGAAGGGCTTTAGCGTTTTCCTGCAACCTCGATTGCATCTTGTCCCATGTACTTCCCTTTGCCTTTCCTTGCCCATGTGGAATCAGGCTATTGCCAAGTCGCTGAGAAAGAAGAAGTCTCGATATGCCGAAAAGCGGATGCTCGTCCGCATAGACAGATCCTAGTGCTAGTGTCAGATCCTCCTTTTGATGGTGAATGTCGGAAATGCTGTTGAAAGATGAATCCTCTGCGCACATCCAATTCTTCCTTCTAAGAGGGCATTATTCGATGCATCCGCTTTGCTGTCTTATGCGCATATTAGAATAAGGATTGATTGCCTTATTCTGGATTCAATAGCAACTGGCAGCCTTTCCTTATTGCTAAGAGCTTCTTTGCCCTTTTTAATTGCCCATCATTTCATTTGCCCGAGATGAGAAACTCTCTGTCCTATTCGATTCCCAAGAGCGCATTCTGCCTGAAAACAGCGTATTCTCTAAGAGTAAGAGCGGATTCAATAGCTGCCTACTTACTTCTTTACTTCTCCACCTCACAGTCTATAGCCTGCCTGCCTTGGTATGAGTTGAGAGGATCAGACTGACGAGGGAACCTTCCCTAGTCTAGGGGCATTTCTACCATTATTAGGAAGTCGAAGAGGAACTAAGACATCCACTCTCAAAGGAAGGCCCCTAACTCAAATGCCACTCCTCCCTCAGGTTCAAAGGAATGAGACCTTCTAAGCCCCTGCCACCCCGCTATACCTGCTATACCCAAACCATACCGAAGCCATACCCAAGCCATACCCGAACTCACCTCCCATGCCCGGCCAGAAAGGTTTTTTGTAAAGCTCGCACGACGAAAGAAAGAGCTTGACTTTACAAGCGGAATTGCCCTTCTTCACCGAGATTGCTGGATCGGTAGCTAAACCCGTTGATAGCTACTTATACTTAGATGGGTCACAAGCTCGGCTCGGTGTGCTCGTATGGATTACCTTTCTTCTGCGCATCGCTTTCAGGCCAATCCGTCTATAAATAACAGTTATGATTATGAAACAGCCTTATTCTACTCTATAGTTTAGAAGTTGAATCATTGGTTCTCGGAAAGAACCCCGCTTTTCAAAAGGGATAATCATTTATTCCCCAAATCCACATGGATTTCTCCAATGAATCCATCTTACACATCTACTTTGTTTACTAGATCACATTTCAATCCGTTTTTAGCCCCCATGATGCTATGCTGACGTTTTTTAGGGGTTCTCGTAATCTAAATCCGCAAATGCCTTACCGCAACCCACTTCCTCGGGGCTCGTTCCTTGATGACATGCCCAAGAACCTCTCGGGTGACAAAAGTCACTGGTGCTTTCCTTTCCCATTTACAAGAATCATCCTAAGAAGGAAGTAGAACTCGAATACGAGGTTCTCCTAAGAATAAGAAGAGGTTGGTACAGAGGCGGCATAGTCAGAGATTCTTTCAAAGAGGTGAGTGAGCCGTCTTCGATTTAGAGATTCGGTTTAGTGAGAATAGCTCTACTAGTCTGAGAGCTTAAGCTATGAGTTGAAAAGTTAAGTATGGGCGGGGTTAGTTAAAGCTTTAGTGCCTCCTTTAAAAGGGGGATGAAACAAACGATGATCCAGCAAATAAGTAGGGGGTTCGAAATCGAGTTCCAAAGCGAGGTCGGTTGGTGGGGAAATGAATGAATTCCCCAAAAATCCGGTCTCATGTCAACCCCTGACTGACCTGAGGTCTAAAAGCGTCAAAAACAGAGGAAGGGTACTCCGATCGACGACCTCTTCGACGATACATCTCTTTCGGTTGGTTTGTGCTACAGAGAGGTACTCCGATCGACCGGGTTCTTATTTTGTAAATCGTGTAAATAAGGGGATTCTGAAGAATCTCCTGTTGCGTGATATCTGATATCACATGGAGGAAGACAGCTGCCCACCTGCGCTGGTCTGCGTCTGACTACTGTTCCCTAACTGACATTCCATTCTCTGGACTTTTTTTCCTCCGGTGTCATTTATTTTTCCGTACCGTAATAGACGAGGAAGCGAAGCTCTCTTTTTCTGTGATGTGAAGAAGGGTGGCTAATACAGATTCTGCATTTCCATCCGCGGTCAGAGAATGAAAAAGAAAGTGTTGGGCAAATCAATTACGTCAGTAAAAGAAAGAAGCAAACTGACTTGACTGATGAACACCAACCGGTCTACCAGGAGCAAAGAGCTCACCTAATTTAGAGAATTCACTCCCTGGATGTAAGTCCAGTCAGTCAGTAGCAGTAGAATAGTCCGATTTCCTAGCGAAGGAAGCCCTCTCGGAAAGCCCCTCCCCATGGCCCTAAGCGCTCAAACCAACCCTTGTGATGTCACTGAAAAAAAGTATTAGGGCAGTAGAACACAACAAATCCAACAACCAGGCTAAGTTTAAAAGTTGCGACTTTCGCCCTTGGGTGTAAAAGAGCCTAGAATCCCTGTAGATAGAGATCCGCTTTCTTAGATGGCCCGGCGTACAGCCCTACATTGCTCAACTCACAACAAGACCTCTGACGAAAAAAATGAAATCGAGGCGTCGAAGCGAGCTTCGCAACCCTAAGCGAAGTCTTCCCCTGTCCTGTTAGCATATATCGAATTCAGCTAGATGATTGATTACTTAACCAGCCTGATAGATGGAATGCTTTCATCTTTTCGAAGGTCGACTTACATATACGCAAGAAGGTGCCAGAAGCACCCGTGCGGGACCGGATAAGCCGATGGCGTGGAAGGCTAGCGAGCACAATTCTCTAAGAGGTTTGTTTCCTGAGGCCGACTCGTAGCACCACGGATGCTGCGTTAGCGGGGGCTCCGCGAAAGCCCGAAAAAGACAGTCCGGTAGGAGACGATCTCCGATGCTATTTACCGTGAAATCGGGCTTCCTTCCTTTCCAGATCTTCCCCTGCCCTTCCAAAAGAGCAATGCGTAGTCACATCTGTTGGATCAACCTCCGACTTGAAAGACTTGGATGGCGCGCCTCCTTTGTGTGCTTTCGCCCTCTCAACATTGCCGCCCTCAGATCTAACGCCTTAAAAGCGGGGCCAGTCCATTTAAGCGCAAGATACTACCTAACGTTGGAGGACATAGGCTGAGCAGTCTCTTTCGGGGTTTCTCGTAAATAAGGTAAGATTGGTTTCAACTAGCATATGGGCACGGTTGAGCACCGAGTCCTTAGCAATGGACTGCCTAGTGTGTAGGAGAAGGATGTTGTCGACGCTTTTTGCTCGTGACGACCCCGCCACCACGTAAGGAGACTAATCACCTCTTAAAGAGGTTCGCGGGCTGCTGAAGGAAACTAACCAAACCAAGCGCCTTTCGAACTGGTACGACAATTTATAGGGCTTCTCTAAAATGTTCAGTCAGGCCTAGATCGAAAGGTTGCCCCAGCCGGCAGTGATCCAAATCATCATCAACGATGATTCGAAATCATATGTCAATTCCTACAGAGCAGGGGGTGTATCGAAGCATACATCCTAAGTCGGGGCATCCTGAGCCAATGCCAAAAGTTTTTTATGGTCGAAACACTCGACCCTCAAGCTACTAATCCGACCTGGTCCCGCCCCATATATTAAGGGAAACCCTGTTTTTGAGCTGACGCTTGATAAGGACAGGTAGCTCTAAAGGTTATTACCGTATTGCCTCAATCACCTCCTTTCCTTGAAAGGCCTCCGAACCTTTGTAATTTGCTTCGACCGTAGTCTGAATCTTTGGCCGCCTTTCGTGTGTCTCCTCCAAAATCTCTAAATTGTTGTTTTCTACTGGCTGGCCTCCTTAGCTTAGGAGGTCTTTTTCGAGATGTAATTTACTGCTAAACCATGTCTCCTCCTTGAGAAAGCTGGCTTGCATAACGAGAGAAGCGCGTAATTGCTCGAAGTGCGAGCGCGTGTGCTACTACTCTACTACATCATAAAGAAAAAAGGAAGTGAGTTAGACAAAAAGAGAAGTCACTTGGACAGAAAGAACAGAAGCTGAGAGAAGGACCACAAGGAGGACGCGCTCCGGTCTAAGGCCTTGGCTGACTTACGATCTCCGCGAAGCTCCACCTTCAAAGGGGAGCTATGTAGACATCTTTTTTTCTTTTTTCCATGCTTTCCGTTGGTCAACAACCAACCACAACTCTCTATAGTTCTTCACTACTCCTACAGGCTTGACGGAGTTAACTGGAGGGAATTTTTTTGTCTCAATATCAATATGCGACGAATCTTTCGCTTTGATGAAGAGTATCTTCAATCAAGTTCCAGTGATGCATCTTCTATAACTCCGAGTCAATCCACGACGACTATTAGCGATTCTAGTTTTCAATTGTCCGGTACTCAGGGTTCTTTTCATGGAATTTTTGAGGATCATCCCGGTCTTAACCCTTCCAGTGAACGTGTAGTAGAGCTTCAGTGTGATATACACGGGCAGTTGATGATTAACGAGGGTCCCGAAAAAGTTATGGCTGCGGCCGAAGCTTTACATGGGGAAAGCGACAATCTCTCTTTTCTGGAGTTCATTTTGAATGATTTGACCACAAACGGAGTACAAGGTGAAGCCTATGCGGATGCTCTGAATCTAGCGGGGATGGTCCCCAGCCCACTTGAGCAATTTTCCATTCTCCCATTGATTCCTATGAATATAGGAAACTTGTATTTCTCATTCACAAATTCCTCTTTGTTTATGCTGCTAACTCTCAGTTTGGTCCTACTTCTGGTTCATTTTGTTACTAAAAACGGAGGAGGAAACTTAGTACCAAATGCTTGGCAATCCTTGGTAGAGCTTATTTATGATTTCGTGCTGAACCTGGTAAACGAACAAATAGGGGTCTTTCCGGAAATGTTAAACAAAAGTTTTTCCCTTGCATCTTGGTCACTTTTCTATTTTTGTTATTTTGTAATCTTCAGGGTATGATACCTTATAGCTTCACAGTTACAAGTCATTTTCTCATTACTTTGGGTCTCTCATTTTCTATTTTTATTGGCATTACTCTAGTGGGATTTCAAAGAAATGGGCTTCATTTTTAAGCTTCTTATTACCCGCAGGAGTCCCACTGCCGTTAGCACCTTTTTAGTACTCCTTGAGCTAATTTCTTATTGTTTTCGCGCATTAAGCTTAGGAATACGTTTATTTGCTAATATGATGGCCGGTCATAGTTTAGTAAAGATTTTAAGTGGGTTCGCTTGGACTATGCTATGTATGAATGAGATTTTGTATTTTATAGGGGATCTTGGTCCTTTATTTATAGTTCTTGCATTAACCGGTCTGGAATTAGGTGTAGCTATATTACAAGCTTATGTTTTTACGATCTTAATCTGTATTTACTTGAATGATGCTATAAATCTCCATTAAAGTGGTTATTTCTTTATAATTGAACAAAAGCGAGGAGCGAAGCCGAGGTCTATCGGAAGTCAAATCAAAGAGGCCACTAGCTTAAGCTTATTCCCCTTCACTAATGCCTCTTACTTCATATAACCCCGTTGAAGCTCTAGCTCTTCTCGTCAGAACACGCGTCTGCCCGAACAGCGTAATCGCGCTTCTTTGTCGGCACATTGACCGGACCACAGTGTGCTACTGAAACGACTTATGCTTTTGCCCGATCAACACCTAGCTCTGGGTTTGTAGACTCTGGAACTGCAACCCGTGTCTCTGTCCCGTCGGTGATTATGCCAATCATTTGCATATGTTGGTATAGTCCAATACATAATCATTGGGTCCACTAGAAGTCAAAGTCAAAGTAAGGTAGGCCTTAACGTGGTAGGTGATCCGCAACAAACTATGAAACTACGCCCGCGGACTCTAGATCCCCGCTGGATCTTCTAATGGATCAACTTTCACTTATGCTTGCTCCGGAACGGGCTGGGCTATAGTAGAACGGATGCCGGAATATTGGTTTACTTGGCCAATGACGCTCTTTCCTTAAACTCCCTTAATCCCCCTCCCTTTGCCGGGAGGAAGGACTAGGGTTAGGCATTCAATGGCTTTCGATGTATGATTGATGATGGGCGTGGAACGACGGCAGAGTCAAACTGGGCTGGGCACTCAGCAGTAGAAGTCTCCGAATCAAATCCCTCATTTCCGTGCCGGGCAGGTTTCTAAACTGGGGATAAGGGAGGAGGCGAGCCAATCTTTTCCGGTTTTATTCGATAGCAGAAGCTTTTTTGGGGGGTAGACAGATCGTTCCGGTGTTCTTTCCTTCTGTTGAAAGATGGGATATTGCTCCTTGCTGTTGCTAGGGCTGTTTCTATATCATATCTTTTTCTTGTTCAGCTGCTTCAAAGCGCGCGCCCTTTCTCAGCTCTAAGAAAAGCCTACGCCTGTTGTTTTTCAGCAGGCTCGGGAGAGAGCTTACTCAAGCAGTAGCAGTAAGGGTACTAGAAGCGAGCTCGAACTACCATTAAAGTAAGTAAGCGCGAGTGGATTCATTGCTCACCCGAACCCGATTCCTCTTGCTCTAAGTATATGGGACAAGTGAAGGGAAGCTAAGAGAAAGCCAAGCAAGCCGGTTAGTAAATAGGCGCCCTTCAAAGGATTTCTCCTCCCATCGTTCAGTCGACCGGTACAATCCCACCTTCAAGTTCAAGAGTCGTAAGTCCAACACCTTATACCTTATAAATAGGAGATCGGTTCACTTCATCTATTTTCTTTCTTTCTAGCAGCAGGAATTGTGTTCTGCCAACCTTCTCCATGGAGGCTATAGCAGCACAGCAGAAGGGAATGGTACGAGGGCGGGATTGGGTGGATCTACGGCTCGGTGACGGAGTACCGCATGCACAATCGGGGGTGGCGCTCGGTGTACTGCATCACCAAGCGCGACGCATTCCGCGCCCCCTCACCGAACCTTTTTCCCAGGATTGTCGCCCTACTGCTTGAGGTTTGGAACCCACTGATGTGAAAGTACCTCTCTCATTGCACCCTTTAGAGATAAGGCTTTGACGATAGGGCTTGAATGGAAGGGTCGATCGGTCCACCACTAAGGATCTATGGTAGGTCAAAGAGCGCAGAGAAGATTTCCCACCACTTGTCCTTGTACGCGCTAGAATATATAGGCTTTCTATGAAAGCTCGTAGGATCAGCTGACAAAACAGAAAGGCTAACGCACCTGGTTCATGTCTATCGAAGAGGGATCTCAGATTGCGCTTGACCGGCATGGGTGATTCTTCTTCATTTTAGGTAATGAAGGTGGACAGCTCGTAGTCTTCGAAAAGGAAGGTTTTCTTCTTGCCAAACTCTGTCATGCCCGTCCTCCTTTGAGTTTCTAAAACCAATATCCCCTTCTGTTTTTCCGTCTTATTCTCTGCCGAAAGGAAAGAAAAAGGCGAGGGAGTCCTCGGATGGGGAAACCCACGATTGAGAGGTCAGATCACACCATCCTCATTGATCCAACTCGGGTTGGTATGCACACAAAGAGAGACCCTACCACATGTGTTTCAGTTTGAGAGCCACCCGGGTCGAAGCCTCCGACCAAGACCCATGAGACCTTGTCGTCGATGGAGTTGCCCGATGATATGACTTACTGTGTATGGCTCCGTTGCTGGACAGTCAGCGGGAATTCCGGGCTGTCCTTGACAAGTGATCAATCCAAAGAGCTCCGGTCGATGGAAGAAAGCGAGCACTCAACCTCACCTAGATCTTCCTTTGTTGCACCTCATAGAGAAATCACACTGGTAATAGGTCTCTTTTTTTTACTTCCTCCTTTCTTTAATCCGCAGGAGGTCAAATTAAGGTTGCTGTTCAAGTTAGTGAAGTTATTTCATTGTAATTAGACCTAACAAGAACGGAATCACGCTCTGTAGGATTTGAACCTACGACATCGGGTTTTGGAGACCCACGTTCTACCGAACTGAACTAAGAGCGCTTTCTTATCACAGTAGATAACGACTGTAAAGAAAAGGATTCTTTTTGTACCCCCGCATGCCATTAAATGAAAGATTTTTTATGTCCCCAATTTGACTCAATGGATCCCTCGTTACTGCCCAGAGTATAAGTAATAGGTAGGAATGAAAGGATTTGAACCCGTGACATTTTTTACCCAAAACAAAGGTGCTACCAAGCTGCGCTACATCCCTTTCAATTGGTCTACGATGGTCATTATAAAGAATCCTTACCCTGTTTTCCACATCGTTATTTCCTCCATCGATATCAAATTTCTCTTTCCATTTCTTCTTTTTGGTCTTTATTGATTTATATATTCATCATCATCCCGCCGCTCACTTACTTATGAGCAAAAAGGGTTATAAATAATCAGCCCTTTGAATAAGCGAGGCTTTCCCGATAGAAAGAGTTGCATGCGAGAGAGATCAAAATTCCGTGTATTCGGTTAAGCAAGCCCTGCCGCCAGCTTCCACCCAGGACAAAAAACTAAAACACTAACGCGCGAAAGGTTACTTTACTAAATAATATAAGGGGTGTTAGCGCTTTAGTTTTCAATAAGGGGCGGAGCTTGAAGAAGCGAAGCGAGCCTAGAGTAGCAGCCTATTACGTTTTTCAGGCCTCTTGACTTTAGATTCTATTAGTAAAGCGCTAGCGCCCCTATAGAGTAAGGCTCTTCTGCTATCAATGAAACCGAAAGAAACACAAAAACTTAGTTTGTTTTGTATAGATCGGCTTGATTCTTTACTCATTCCATACTGGGAAGAATTGCAGGAAATCGTTCTATAATACTTCTTCCTATTTCTTAATGATATCCGACGATCAAGACAATTCCCGCCATTTCATAGAAGTTTCTTCTTATTCTTACAAAGCAAATAGCATTTCCTATTGATTTGTCCCCTGGACTGGATCTTATTTTGATTGTAAATTATCTATCGCTACGCTGTTCCCAAGGACTAGCAAAATTGAAATAGCGAAATTCTTGGGTAATCTCAATGGGTTCAGAAACCAGATGTTTCTCTGGATCATCATAGCGTACTTCCACATATCCATCTCAGAGGAAGGTCTCTTTCGTAATGGATGACCCTCGAAACCATAATCTGTTGATATAAGGCGTAGCTTTGGATAATTGATGGAAAAAACACCAAACATATCCCAAACTTCTCGCTCCCACCGGCCGGTTGATGGAAATAGACTGACTACCGGAGATATTTATGTTACTTCGTCTGCACTGGTTTGTACACGAATGCGTGAGTTATACCTAGTACTTAGTAAATTATATACCACTTCAAATATTCATTTTCGAGAGGGATAATCAACTCCGCAAATATCGATCGAAACTTGAACCCTTGTATAGGTATGCAATTTTAGAAAGCACAACAATTGAAATGGGTAGTCCGTATTGGTATCAGATCTATTCCCATGTTCTGATCTTTCCATTTTTTTTACCCATTTCTTGGGCAAAGTCTCCCAACTATATTTGAAAATGAATTGGTTATCCATAAAGATAAAGAAAGCTTTCTTTCCGCTTCTTGCTCTAAAAATTCAGAAAGACTTGTCGGAAATCGCCGGTTGGGTTGGTCCAACCAAGAAAGGCATGGGAGTCTTTGGGCATTGCTTGGGCCGAGTTAAGTAAAGACTGACTACCTAGTGATTTACAACCACCCTCACTGCACACTTTCTATATATCTGTCTCCATTATCGGCTGCATGCTATCGGAGATAGAGCAATGGGAGGTTATACAATTACGAATCCACTATTACAGTCATTTTCTTTTTGATGTCTTTATCCATGGGCAATGAGTTTCTAATGTATTGGGCGTATCCGTTCCCTATTTCTTTATATACATTATTTTCGTATTAGCTTATCCGGTGCAGTTTATGCATGGCGAAAGGGAGCATTGAAATGGTCTTAGCTCCTGAATATTCAGACGAAAAAAAAAGAAGTTTTTTTGAATGGAAGCGTTGATCGGCCAAAGTTCGCCTTTCCACTGACTGACTCGTCGGACTGCCCTTGATGACCCTACCGTTCGTCTCGTTCACCTCTTGAATCGAATAGAATGAAAGGAAAGGGAGATTCATCTTGCTCGAAAACATCATCGGACGCAGTCTAAGAATCCTTTGTTTTTGGACTTCGATCATCTATGGGCTACCGACTGCCTTCACTTACTGCCGCAGAACACCGGTATAACCAGTTCAAAAGGAATGCCTTGCTCTCATGTTCGCAGCACAGAAGATGCGACATTACCTAATGGGTAACACCATATACCTGGTGTCAGGAGTCAACCTTTTCAAGATCCTTGGCTCTTTCCTGGTTTCAGGTTCTCAAGAATAGAATCAGAGCAAAGAAGATCCATTTCATCTGCATCCCTTCACTCCGCAGCTATTGACTCAGCTCTTACAGAAGGAGTTGTGAAAGAAAAAGCGACACATTCATTTCACTCTAACAATTTCTTTTTATGTTAGTGCTTTCTTTTAGTTTTTCACTTTACATCTATCTCCAAAACAAGCTAAGCAAAAAGGACGAATTTCGTATATTTCTATGTAAAAGATGTGGACTGGAGAGTGAGTATTGAGGTAAATATGCTTCCCCTTAGTTGGACAGCTTATCGAAGGGAGGAGTAAAAGTCTCTTAGGTGTCGGCATCACACATATAGCATGTGTGCCGTGAGTGAGAGGTCAATCACTCTCAGTTCTTCTTTCGAAATTCTCGAACATGATGAAGAGCTCTTATCGGCTTGAGGTTTCTTTTCAAACTGAGTAGAAATATCGATCGTAAGAGAAGCAAAAGAATGTTACGCCCAACCAAGAAAGACATGGGACTTTGTGATTTACAACCACTCTCACTGCACACTTTCTATATATCTATCTGGCTGTATGCTATAAGAAACTCCGCGTACACCGCTGCGTCGATACTATCCTCTCTTTCGAAAGTGAGATCACCACCGGCTTGTTGAAGGAAGGGCGGATCGCTCCTAAACGCAGCCGTGATCTTATATACGATACCATTCGCCATGGATGATACGATTCAAAGAGACAAGAACCTCTTCTTGTTCCAATCGTTTGAGAAAGTTTTTTGGCATCAATGAAACTCTATGATCTAGGTTTTTTGATCCTCATCTCGTTTAGTCTGGGAGAGAGTCTAATTTTGTCTTTCAACCCCTTTTAAATATTATGTAGTAGTCACATCCTCTCTTCATTCTCTGTTAGATACTGGATCCACTATCTTTAATTCAGAATCTGTTTTCAATGGTGCTAAAGCCTTCCCGTCACGAGCTAACTTGAGAGCTGGGTTAAGAGCAACTAAAGAAAATCCATAGAGTTGGGTAGGGGTGGGACTAAAGAGACTATTTGTTTACAGCCAACCATGAACAGAATAAAGAGTCGATTCGGTAATTTAGAGTCGATCTAGTATGGCAAACTCCTCGCTGGCCTTGAGCCTTTTGCCTGCTTCTGCTTCATCTGCAGATCGGATTCTCGACATCAAATCAATCATGAACGCTAAAGCCCTTTGTACCGGGGGATCACTTTCATTCGCATCTCTTTCTTCGTTAAAGCCCTTCTCTTATGCGGGGAGGAGGAATTGAATCTTCCTGTAGCGAGCTAGGTCTGGAATCTTTCCCCATAGCCCTCTTTATTCTTTATCGCCTGGTCTTTCTTTCGTATGGGACGTGGAATCTTTCTTTCCTAAATCCATTTACCTTGCTAGCCTAAGGCGAAATTGGAACCAAAAGTCAACCAAGGAAAGCAGTCAAGCCGAAACCAGTGCCATCCTCAAATAACCCAATGGCGTACGAATATCTGCTTCGAAAGGACCAAGAGAGTCTTTATTTACGCGCATCTCGAGAGAAGCAGTCGATTAGTGAGCATCCCATCTCATAAGGAAAGCCTTAAGGCTTGGTTGCGGGGAGAAGGACTAAGGATCAGTCTAATGGGACCTAGAGGAGATAGAAGCTGTAGTTAGTGAGTTGCCTGCCTTCGGGCTGAACTGCTGACTAACGAAATGACTTATTAAGTGAAAAGTAGCCTAGCAATGCTCAAAGATATCGCCTAGCGGGAAGGATTGCTGCTAGATTCTATACCTCTCCATAAAAAAAAGAAAAAAAAATGGAAATAGTGAATCAAGATCTAGATGGATCCCTATCTTTATCTCTATCCACGGAGATACCTATCTATATGGATAGAAATCTATCTATGAATCGATCTAGACTCTCCTTTATCCGGATAGATATGTCCCTATGAGCGACTACGCCGATCTTTATATGTTTTGGCCACGTCCGTTTCCGCTCCGAAGAAGAAGGTTTAGATCTTTCAATCTTATGTCGTGAGGGATGTGACCTATGTTAGGTCCATAAAATACCACAGCTTTTAGTGTTCTATGATTCACCTCCGAATAATGAGTAGGTAGTTCAATCCTTTTGATTCTTCTCTTCATAGTAAACTGATGGGGGATGCGGAGCAATAGGTCGAATTACTATATAAAGAAGAGTTGTAAACTATAGGACTTCTTGTTCGAGTAGGAAGATTTCGGTTTTTCTCGTTCCTTCTCTTCGATAAGAATAGGGATTTGAAATGATACAAATTCCTCTTCATTCTGTTGTGCTCAGCGAAGGAACTGCCTAAGCATACTTTTTCGGATCCAAACTTCTTTGTTCTTTCTAAGTATTCTTCTTGCATAGAAGAACGCAACTGTTGCAAAACCGGGATTTTAGTAGTAGGCGGCATCCCCTCTTAGTTTTGAGTAGGTGGAACCATTCTGTTTTGGTTTTTCTCCACATTCTTACCGGGTGATCCAGGAATTTGCCTATTATTTTTTCAACTGATATTTCGATATAGAAAGATCTCCTTATTTCTTCACCGCGGATTCTCGCGTCATTTTCTTGAAAAGATATTAGATCACCGTGGGAAACTTTCCAATGAGTAATGCTTACCATTCCATTATTCACACAAACCCTTCGATGACTTATCGGCTGCCTTGCTTGAGGAAGAGTTTCACAAAAATGGAGACGAACCAGAATAACGTCCGATCTTGTTTCTGGATTGAGTGGAAAAGGGATATATGAAGTTCGTTCTGTTCCTCTGTGCATCTCTGTGATGGGTAAATCCCCATGAAAAAGGGGCAACTTTCGTGTAGTTTGTGATTGGATGTAACTGTTAAGATTTTCTCTCGGATAAATCTTTCTCTTAATAGATCTCTTCTTGTTCCTCAATCTTCGGAGAATGCGGCGTTGTATTATTGTAAGTTCTCTGTTCCGAACATTTCCTGAAAGTAGACGACAAGTTTTAAATCTTAATGCAGGCATATCTCGTTGAATCAGTCTTTTTCGCCACATCGCGTATAACGGGAATCGAACCCCTCTGCTGCTGGCGGGCGGATGGAGAATGTTCTACTTCGATCCAGCAACTTGTTAGGAGTAGGTTTTGGCTTGCCCCTTCTTATTATTAGTAAGATAGGTTTGGAACCCTTTCTCTAATAATAAGGTAAGCTTCCAAAGCTCCTTCCTTCAGCTGGTGCGCAGGAGCGCACTTCCGTTTTACCCTTACAAGGGGTGTAATGAATAGAGATCTCCCGCCAGCAGTCTTCTCTTCCTATCACTTCACTTCGTTCGAGAGATCTGATCTCATCGGACCTCACCAGGCCGGGGTCGAAGGGGAAGGAAGGGATGGGTAGTCCGGGAACAGCAACGGGAGAGGGCTCGTAGTCCCCCCCTCTCCCTCTTCCCCACGCCTATTTGTTCCCCCGGCCCCGGAGAGATGCGGAACTCTTTTTTTAATTTTTAGAAAAAGAGGAATAGATAGGGCCATGATACATTCCGGAATATTGTCAAGGTAAATAAACTCTTTTCGTCCCCTTTTCGATGCGGACCTATGTGAATGTTTTGGAATGGGGATGTTCGCCTTTGTAACAAGTAGACCCACGATACGGACTAATAGATGTTCCTACTCTTACCCGAAAGTAAGATCTATTCATAGTTGGTCAGTCCCCCACGGCACGGCTTCTCGCTTTTCATGAATGTGTCTCCCCTCTGCTTATGTGAGTTTGACCCGCCTTTGACTCTGCTTGCTTCTGACTCCCTATGAGCCGTTTTACGACCTTACTTTTTCGGAGGGTCGGCGGGACATGGGAGCCTCAGCTCATGCATCGGTTTACCGAAATCACCTCCGCTATCCCACTTCCTTCTCTTCAAAAAGGCGAGCAGCCCTTAAACAAAAAGGCCCTAAGAGGGCTCTTCTTTATATATTACATAAGCCCTAAAGTAGGTAGCCCCGAAAGCCGAACTCAGCAACTTGTTAGGAGTAGGTTTTGGTTTGCCCCTTTCTATGTTATTAGAAAAGGGCTTTTCTCGCTTGTTGCTTTCTTCGCATGCTTGAGCGCATTAATAGAATACATATATCAAAAGGTAGTTGACTTGCTTACTTGTTAGAGTCAGGCGAAACTTGAGTTTTCAATAACTAAAGCGCTAACGAGCAAGAAATTTCTATGTTATTAGTAAAGCGCTAACACGCAGCTCAATCCCTTGCTTTGTTCTATAGTAAGGGGCAGGATGCCGGGTGCGCAGGAACGCCCAACCTATACAAGGGGTTTCTGCCTTCATTTGGTCGTGCTGCTATGATGTAACGTGCAGTCGTCCCGAGGCAGCAGGATGTATGGTATAGGGCCCCTATTTTCTCTCCCTTAAAGTCCTTTATAGATTTCGAGTCGGGAATAGAGCAGTGGCTTATTCGGCGCTATATCACAATTCATTCATTCTCGGGCATAGCTGTGCACGAAACGTGGCATGGGACATCTGTCGGCGGTGGGAGTCTTACATCCGAGCGAGAGGTCAGACCAATCCCATTCATCCTAGTCCGATTCGAACGGATCTTGTTGAATGAATTGATCCATTGTTGTATGCCCTACTTCTTAGTGCAATTTTTCCTACTCCGCCGTACTTCCTTTGACTACTTCTGAGATATAGTGGAAACATTTTGTTATGGTGGAGAGTGGGGAGTGAAAACACCAATGCAGCAGAGAACGACCGCATGAATCGGAATCCACTTATATTAAGTAAGACAGACGACCGAGAAAGAAAGGCTTCACGTTCTCCAAGTGGTTGATCTTAGCGTGCTAGCCGCTGCTTCATTTCGTATAGTGATAACGCTTTCTCTTTCTTAGCGCTCCGCCCCCTTGTATAGTAAGGGGAACTCTGGTTGCGCGGCTTTCTCTTATAGGGGTCTATTTTCTCTGACTTGACTCAGCTTGACCTACTTGACTCAGCGGTTAGAGTCTCGCTTTCATACGGCGAGAGTCATTGGTTCAAATCCAATAGTAGGTAAAACCGGCCGAAACCCCTGCTTTTGCGCAAGCACGGACTGGCGGCAAGGAGTCAACTGAATGACCAAAGCATCGGTTGCTTCCACTTGTGGCCTTCTTCGACCGCCTTGACACCTTAATATCAAGGAACCCCCTCTCTTCTTCTCTTCATGTATGTGGGCTGCCTGCCCGTCCCGAATAGACGAACAGGAACAAGCTGAAGAAAGGCGCGAGAGATAGAGTTGAGTATCAACTCACCTCCCTCTTCCACAATTAGGTGAAGACCAGGGGGCCGGAAACCCCAACGGGAAACCTTTCACCGCGCCACACGATTCTTTCGCGAAGCGCTCTCTCAGACGTTTCCATTCCTGCCCCCGCAAGCAAAGAGGTTTCAAGATACCAGGCGACCAAGTGAAAGTGAACAGCCCCGAGCAAATCTTCTAGAGAGCGTACCCTTTCTCTCTTCTAAGAAAAACGAAAAATCTAAATAAAGAAAAAGAATCCAATTTGGATTCTATGGACCTCCGACCAATGAGGTGATGGCACATGCATGCGTGCACATGAACTTATAAAAAGTGGGTTCCAAACCTGGGTGGCACTATGTAACTCAATCCATTATAGGGCTATTGGTTTTTTTTTTTTTAGAAGAGACTCTGAGATAGAGGGGACTTTAAGGAGATTTTGCCGAGATAAGGACTTGCAAAAGTAGAGTAGTCGCAGAAGTAAGGTCTCAGACTCGCAGAAGACAAGTGAAAAGTATCTCGAGGTTTCGCCGCTTTGAAACAAGAAGTCTAAAAATTTCGCAAAAATTCAGCGTGGTTTTTCTCGGAAGGTTCCGCCAGAAAGAGTTTGGGATGAAATCGTTTGGTCTTTGGAAGTTCCCTAATTGGTTTGAGAACCTGATTGAAGAAGACCTTATTTTTGGAATACACGTAGATCTGCAGATCCAGTGTTTGAAGTTCTTATAGTCTGTTTCGATTTAGGGATTCCACAGTTCAGACAGAGACGTTGTTGAGTATGTGGCTTTACTCCAAGGTGACTCAAGTCTCGATTGAGCAGTCATTTTTCATAGTCACGGGTCCTGCTTTAGCACCGTTTCACATTTGCAACTGTAGAGGGCGGTTTCTAACCTTCCAATTTTCCAGTGAGGGGACCGAAAGGTCGTGAGAGATAGCAAAAAGATGCATCCATTTCTAGGCTAATTCAGTGTCTTGTGGATGCTATCTATGAGGTAGTTAGACACGCCCCTTGGGGGATCTGTTGGGTCTTTTAAAAGGACTCAATCAAAGGGCACAAACAAATGAAGGGAAAGCCTGCTGTTTTTCTGAGGTTGGGTTTTGAGATGAGAGTAGGATACACACACGTCGAAGAAATCCGTTGTCTAGAGATAGTGGAGTGATCTCAAAGAGTTTTCCATTTTCATATTTCAAACTTGACTTTCTTATTCTATATAGTTTTTCGAATCAAATCAAACTATATGTCTTTCTCATCTCAACAACAGCAGGTCTCAGCTCTGCACATTCCTAGAAAGATTTTCTTTCTTTCAGCTAAAGATTGTTATCATCTGGTATGAGAGCCCAGGTTGTGCGGATATGGTAGCGATACAATCTTCTGGATCTATGGTTGCTGATATGATTACTGCATTAACGCATACGATTGTCAAGCATCGCAAAATGGAACCTCTAAATGTAGATGTTTGGAAGATGAGAATGCAGTTGCTTCTCAAAGAACAGGATCTTTTTTTTTTAATTCTTGAGAAAAGAGAAGCGGCGCTAATGGCTTCTTCAATCAAGTTGATGTTGTTGTAGCCAAACAACAAAAGAAAGCATATGAACAGCATCCATAGTTGTAGACAGTAAAAAAAAGTGATTCGAAGCTGTGCTAATGGTGGTCAAGGATAAGGTACTAGTTTCAGTGGGAGACATTGAGTCCGCATGAGAAATCTGGGAGACTCCACAGAGAATGTATGAGTCAGTGACAATGGTAAACATGAAGTTTCTTCGGCAACGGTTTTTTCCAAGCAAGATGCAAGAGGGGACGAGCATGTCTCAGCACTTAGACAAGATGGAGAAGATTATCAAAGAATTTGTAGCAGTGAGAGTCAAAATGACTGATCGTGATCAGTGACCGGAAAGTCTGCTGAAGTCGTTTGAGTCTTTGACAACCGTGAAACTCCTCCTTTAACTATGATTGATCTGACCATTGTCTTTAGGCAGAAGCTTAAAAGAGATTTGAACAGCAGTCTGAAAAGACTAATGCTGCGCAAAAGAATATGTTTCAAAAGAATAAAAAGCACAAAGTGAGTGCAGAAGGACCTGAAAAACATAGAGTGTTGGTCCTGCAAGAAGAAAGGTCACTTTAGTTTTGAGTGCTCATAAAAGAAGGGCAAAGGGAAAAAGCCATGATGATCAGGAAAAGGTAGTGTTGGTCACTACTATGGCCCTGTTTGCCAACATTTCAGATAGTTGGTGGATCGGGTCCTCGCATCATATTTTATTCCTTTCGGAAGAATTTGAAGGTGCAGATATGATTGAAGAACTAGGTTATTCATATATGGGCAATGGCACTTCGACTGTAATCAGAGGCCGAGGGAATGTGTAATTGCTGTTGGAAAACGGAAAGTCAGAAGAGGTATCAAATGTTGATTTTCTTTTTGTACCTGAAAAGAACCTACTCTTGATGAGAAGTTACTTGATATTCTATTAGTAAAGCGCTAGCGCGCTACTTCTAGCAGCTTGCTTCAAAGCTTTACTAATAGGGCTTTTTTATAGATTAAGAGGTGAGTAAGGGGCTGCTTCTTAGCGCTCCAGGAAATGAGATTCCGACCAAGAACAAAAGCCCGAGGTAGAGCGTCGGTCGTCAGGGCAGCCTGCCTTTTTTTATAGGAGTAGGGGCGGATAGCTTTTTATAGGAGTAGGGGCGGCAGGATGGACGAGATAAGAATTCAAGAGTATACTTTGTTTGGGTTAGGCGAAGTCCAGAGGTGGAGCGAGATACCTCCATGCCGAAAAAGTAATGCAGCGGATGAAAGAGACAAATTGGTTGCCAAGCTCCTTGATGAAATCAAATAAAAGAGAAGAATCATTCCCGGTGAGAATGTTGTCGTCAACGTATAAAAGAAGGATGAGGCAACGACCATGACGTCGACGAACAAACATGGAAGAATCCGCACGGCTACAGTGGAACCCTTTATCAAAAATGAAGCAGTGAGAAACGAGCTAAATTTCTGAAAGCAGGCACCAAGAGCTAAGAAGGGGCCTGCTTTAGCTTGTCGGAGGCCTAACGTAAATCGCTTTCTTGAGCTTGCATACCAAGTTAGGATTCCTAGGAGAAGAGAAGCCTGGAGTTGGAGGAGGCTGAATAGAAACTTCTTCTTGCGGATCCCCCTTCCCTTATGTTGTTGAAAGGCATTCTTAACGTCAAGTTAAAATAAGGGCAACCTTTTTGATTTTATGGCAGCCAAGGCAAGAATGCCACGAATGAAACACCCAGGTTGCTAAAATGACTTTCCCCTATCTTTAAAGGGGCTCGACTCAATATTCTTGAAGGAATCCTTTAGCTACTAATCTAGCTTTGTATCTCTCTACCGAGCCATCTGCTTTATGCTTGATCTTGTAAATCCACTTGCAGCCAATGGCTTGTTTCCTGCAGGCAATGAGACTCAGTCTTTTTCTTTTTTCCTGGGCATTGATTTCTTCCTGCATAGCATCTCTCCAGCAAGAATGATTGAAGGCTTCAGCAAATGATTCAGGTTCATGATAAGATTGAACTGACATGAGGTAAGCTCGATGTTTTGGGGCATAAGATAAGACAAAAATCCTTCAACAGGATAAGAAACTTTAGAGGATCGACGAACCTGAGAGAGGGATCCAGAATCTGAGGGGCTAGACTGCCGATCTTCTGGAGTCGTCTTAGCCTGGGAAACTCGCCGCCGAGAAGAAACATGCTGTGCCGGGTGACTGGAATCCTCTGAGGTCAGCTGAACAGGCTGACAATCGGCAGAAGATGCTGGGCAAAGCTGCTGGCTTGAAGAGTGAGGCTGATCCGTAACATCAACTGCAGAAGAATGAGGTTCGAGTTGATGAACAGGAGAAGGCCGCAATACATCTCCATCACCATTCTCCCCGGGGCTGATTAATTAGGTTAAGGAAAATATGAGGCGACCTCATTAAAGAGAACATTCAAGGATACATCGAGTCTCTTGGATTTCACGTCATAGCATCTATACCCGGACTGAGCATATCCAAGAAAGACACAAGGCCTTGGGGACAATTTCTCTCTTAACTGCGCAGGAATATGAACAAAACACGTGCATCCAAACACTCGCGCCTATAGGATGGTGCTGCCCCAGTAAGAAGTTCGTGAGGTGCCGCTGCAGCTTATTCCCTCTCTCTTCCCTCCCCCCAAAAAAAAAAAAAAGAGAGATGTCCCGTCCCTTCTTTATGCACATCCATATACATAGCCAGACACAAAGGGGTCAAAATCTGCGGTTCTTAAAGTTCATTCACTGTAGGTTCTCTTCCTTGCTCTAGTGGCTGGCAAACGCCAACCGAGAGGGGAGCTCAGGAATCGACTGGTTCCGAGCGGACTCGTGGAGCTGCTGCTTGGATTATCGTAGAATAAGAGGAGCCGTCTTAGGAAATGACTTAACTTAAAAGACAGATGCCGCCGCTGCGAGGCGAGGGAGTAACTTGTCTGGTCTTGCGGTGCACTCACTCCCGTTACGAGAATGAAATGACGCCCCAGCTCGACTCGAGACCAAGACTCCTTACAACTCGCACCAATAGCGGCACTGAGCGGCCGGAGATTGATTGAAAGGGCAGCCCAGCCAGCCCGCCCCTTTAGTGATTGTGATCAAGAGCACACACTGGACCTGACCCACTAATCATCATCTCATCTGGCGCGAAGCAAAAAGAGGGGGACCCCTTCCTTCCCAGCCCAGCCGCCCCCCTAGACGCC